AGACAACTCGCACACACTCCCTTTCCAAAAAAAATCAATACACCAACCACTACAGTTAGATTTATTAGATTTGTTGCTAAAATATCGGTATTAAGCCCGAAACTCCCAGCGGATGGCCAGTGAGCTAAAAAAACGAAAGAATGGGTTACATTTTTCATATGCTCTCCTCTTATAGATAGGACGAACAAAGAACAAAGTTTTTCGATCACTTACTTCGCTCGCCCTTTTTTGATCGGTTTTTTTAATGCAATTTTTTTTTAATGCAAATAGATTCAATCTAGTAATTTATTTTAGATTAAGTCTTAGGTCTCGTTTGACCTGTGAAAGACCTCCTTTGTTGAAATGTTCCCAAAATTCCTAAAATAAAAGGAAAAAGACTTTCCACTGTCCTAAACTAAGGACGGGAAGGAAGAAGGCGAGCATATCCTCTAAATTGATCATCCTCAAATCAGCCCTTCCTGGGGTGGGGTATTGTCTGTCCCAATAAATAGATAATTCCAGGAGTAATAAATAGGAGTAAAGTATTGATATAATTGGAATTGCAGAAGCAAATACCAATTTACTAAAAAAAGAAAAAAGTATCTAATCTAAAGCACTCATTTTCTTTTTTAGGATTAAACAAAAGGGTTCGCAAATAAAAGTGCTAGTGCCACAACTAGTCCATAAATTGTTAAAGCTTCCATAAAAGCTAGACTAAGCAATAAAGTACCTCGTATTTTACCTTCTGCTTCTGGCTGTCTCGCAATACCTTCTACAGCTTGTCCTGCAGCAGTACCTTGACCAACTCCAGGGCCAATAGAAGCAAGCCCTACGGCCAATCCAGCAGCAATAACGGAAGCAGCAGCAATTAGTGGATTCATGGTGAGTTCCTCGTGTCAAAAAAAAAGAAATGGTTAAGGATACAATCAACCAAGAAATTCTTACTTCTAAGCTCTATTGGGGAGAAGTAACTAAAAAGTACAAATTGAAATGATAATCTGAATTGTCCGAACTACTTCGAGATCTCATTTTTAGTTTCTAATCATTAGAGGTTTGTGTAAATCCATATGATTCTTATTATTCTATTTCTCTTTCTTTCCAACCAACAACTCTTTCATTCCATCCTTCTTTCTTTACTCTTCGATATCCTTGAGTTCCTATTATTTCCCCTATAATCTAATCCATAATAAAAGACGAAATAGAGGAAGAACCCCTATTGAAATCGACCTAATCCAAATCCAATAGGAATTAAATCAAGATATACAATTGATAACAATATGCTGCATAGAACTGGATATGGAATCCAATTCCATATAGAGGGAATTCGATATATCGGATTAGATAATGAATCTAACTTAGGAATATATAATATCCCATATACACTTGTTTCTTCTATTTTGCGTATTTTCTTATTTTCTATTGAATCGGATTCGAAAATCATTCCTTAAAGTGGAAACCCGCACAAAAGATGACTGGACTTCTAGACATTAAGGATATAGATCTAGCCTGACTCCGCCCCCCTTAATGCATATATACTTTGACAATTCCGTAATATAGTCTATTCTCTCTCCTACAACTCTAGGTTGTATATTCATACGCATTTCTAACTATTTTGTTTTCCAACCAAGCGGATTATCTGGAACCATGCATGAATTGAGCTAAGCTAAAAAAAAAAGACTATTTCGAAAACTAGTCAATTCAATGATGACCCTCCATGGATTCACCTATATAGGCTGCGGCTAACGTTGCAAAAATAAGAGCTTGAATACCGCTTGTAAATAATCCAAGAAACATGACCGGTATAGGGACTACTAAGGGGACTAAAGAAACAAGAACAACAACGACTAATTCATCCGCCAATATATTCCCGAAAAGTCGAAAACTAAGCGATAATGGTTTTGTGAAATCTTCTAGGATGTTAATTGGTAAAAGGATTGGAGTTGGTTTAATATATTTCTCGAAATAACTCAATCCTTTTTTGCTAAGACCCGCATAAAAATATGCCGCTGACGTGAGTAAAGCTAAAGCAACAGTAGTATTTATATCATTCGTGGGCGCTGCTAATTCCCCATGGGGTAACTGTATAATTTTCCAAGGTAAAAGAGCACCCGACCAATTCGAAACAAAAATAAAAAGGAACATAGTTCCAATAAAGGGAACCCAGGGACCATATTCTTCTCCAATCTGAGTTTTGCTCAAGTCTCGAATAAACTCAAGCACATATTCGAAGAAATTCTGACCGTCGGTCGGGATGGTTTGTGGATTCCGAACAGCTATGATAACTGAACCTAGCAAGATAGTAATTACGACCCAAGAAGTGATGAGTACTTGGGCATGAATTTGGAAACTTCCTATTTGCCAATAGAAGTGTTGGCCTACTTCTACACCCGATATATCGTATAACCCCTTGAGTGTTTTAATGGAACATGGTATAATATTCATATTGTCCTCTGATAAAAATTGAACTTCAAAAAAGGAATTCTTTTGATTCAACCATCTCTTTCTCAACTCAGCAACTTGAAGTATTAATCTTATATTTAGGATACCAAGAAATCACATCAGATCATAATATATATCAATACCCTCTAATATATATCAATATTCCCCTTCTTTTATCTATACAAAACAAAAAAGAATAGTAAGTGATCCCATAAATCTACGCAGTTGCCCAAGAATTCACTATTCTTCTTAATCAACGATTTCTTATATAGAGAGAACGGCCCTCACAAATTGCAAATACTAATTTGTTAAGAATCAATCGAATTGAAGTCATAGTGTCATCGTTGGCTGGAATCGATATATTCGCGAGATCTGGGTCACAATTTGTATCGACTAAAGAAATAGTAGGAATCCCCAAAATGGCACATTCCCGAAGAGCTATATACTCTTTTTGCTGATCGAGGACGATCACAATGTCTGGCAACCTCGTCATATATTTGATCCCGCCGAGATATCTTTGCAAGGTCGATAATTTTCTCTTCAAGATTGCCACATCTCTTTTTGGGAGATGGTGGAATTTTCCCATCTTTTCTTCTGCTCTTAAGTCTCTAAATTGAGAAAGTCTAGTTTTCGTAATCGACCAATTCGTTAACATACCACTGAACCACTTTTTATTAACATAATGACAACGAGCCCTTATTGCAGCTGATGCTACTAAATACGCTGCTCTTTTTTTGGTACCAACAATTAAGAAGCTTTTTCCCTGACTTGCTGCATCAAAAACTAAATCACAAGCTTCTGATAAAAAGCGAGCCGTTCTAGCGAGATTTGTAATATGAGTACCTTTACGCTTTGCCGAGATGTAAGGGGCCATTTTAGGATTCCATTTCTTAATACCATGACCAAAATGAACTCCCGCTTCTATCATCTCTTTCAAATTGATGTTCCAATATCTTCTTGTCATTTTTTCCACACTTCCTTTTGATTTTTTCTTTTTTTTTCATCCTACCATTCAATTACGGAATTTATTTCTTTTTGAAGATTAAGAAAGAGCCGAAATAGCTTGAAATAAATAATAATTGTTCCGATGTAACCTTCCACTGAGAATTGGCCATTGATACATGGTATAAACGTAACCTTAATGAATTAACTGACTTCTTTTACTTATTAAAATAAAAATCTAAAATCTGACCTGTTAGTGTTCTAAGGTCAAAAGTCTAGTTTAAAGTCAAAAAATCTGCTTTATGTATCCTTAAATCGTATAATTGGGGGTAAATGGGGGTTCTGATGTCTCATAGAAATTGTTTGTTACGTCAGAATCAGAAGAAACTAATTCTGTATGGAGAAACAAAATATCTCTCATTTCCGACGCGAATAGATTTTTTTTTTGAATTTCGAAATAAAGGTTCTTGTCTTGTGGGGAACGATGCACAAATTTTTGGAATCCGGTACCAACAGGTATAATCCCCCCCAGAACTACGTTTTCTTTGAGGCCTTTCAACCAATCAATACGACCTCGTAGGGCAGCTTTTGCTAAAACTCGAGCAGTTTCTTGAAAACTTGCTTCAGATATGAAACTTTGGGTATTCAGGGAAGCCCTTGTTATTCCCAATAAGATTGCCCGATAATAGATCGATTCATCCAAAGCTCGCCCTGCTCGTTCCGCTCGCAATAATCCGATTAATTCCCCAGGTGAAAAAACATTAGACATTCCATCTTCGGAAACCCGCACTTTTGATGTTACTTGGCGTATAATAATCTCTATATGTCTATTATGGATCTGTACCCCTTGGGATCGATAAACCTTTTGGATCTTATTAACCAAAGAGATACGACTTTGGGCTATGGTTAGCTCAGCTCCAATCAAGAATCCCCAGGGGACCCCAAGAATTCTTGGTATACGCTCATTCCAATCCTCAATTCTCCTTTCGAGATTCGGCGATAGTGAATCAATTGAACGCGCTTCAAAGATTTGTTCTACTTTTGGAAGACCTTGCGTTATGTCACTAGATCTCGATTTTTCATATATAAACGTAACTAACCTATCTCCTTTGTAAAGGATTTCTCCATAATGACCATGAACAGTTGCTCCTGTAGTGGCCAAATAAGGCTTAGCTGCTCTTATAACAAAGGAATCAATATTAACAATGAAAATTTGACCAGATTTTTTTATGTGCGATTTAAATAGACATACATTTTCGCAAATAAATTGTCCAAGGTGAATTATTGCCGATGTCTCCTCCCAAGAATCATGATGGAGAAAGTGCCAATTCAAATGGAATGGATCCAACATGATGTTACTATCGAAATTCGAAATCCTTTGATTTTCATCTATTAAAGAGTATTTAAGCCCTTGAAGTACTTGGAAGGTTTGTTTCAAATTGTCAAGGAACAAATATTTTTTTAACAGGATCTGATTATGCGTTAGTAAATAGTAAGATGAAGAAAAATTCGATATACTAGGTACAATAGCAGCTAAGGGCCCAAAAATATCTCGAATAGGAATTCTAGGATTCGATTCTTTTACCGCATTGGGATATTTCGAATTCTTGAATAAACCAATTCTAGAACAGTTGGATGCCAACAAAATCATCAAAGATTGGTATTCTTTATTTCGATTCAACAAGGTGCCAATAGCTTCTTGATGTTGGCTAAGTGATTGAATCTTCGCCTTGGAATAAAAGGAATTGGTATTGGTGCGATCTAACCTATTATTGGGAATCGGTCCTGCACTTGTCCTATCATACCTTCTTCGTGTATACGAAATAGTGGACTTTACTAACTCAATTCTTAGGAAATCACGAATCAGATCATTTGCTCTTACCTCAACAAGGGAAGCACGAGCCTCCTCTTTTTCTTCTTGTTCCCAATTCACTACTAAGCAAGTTCGAACAAATTGACTATTCGTGTGATAAATTCTTTGAGTTAACTTGCTATTTTCATGAGAAAGAAAATTGACAAGTCGAAGTTGGAGATTATCCTCTTCTTGCAAGAGATCCTGCGGGAAAAGTGTTGCTAAATTTCTCCCTTCGTCCATTTCATATGCGACTGCAGGTCGAACCGAAACAAAATACTTTTCCTTGCTCTTGAGAATTTTTTTCCGTTGAACATAGACCCAATTTTTCCTTTTTTTTGATTCCTTAGATTCTTTCTTTTCTCTTTCTGGTGGTATCAAACTACCACCTAATATCTTATCTGCTTCTTCAGGAAAATGAATATCTCCGGAAAAGATTTTGAGTTCCGTATGGCTTTTTTTTCTATTCACTCGGACCAATCCACCTAGTCGACTTCTTGTATTTTTTGTGAGTTGTGTATCCACTCCAATGATACTATTATCAAGTACCTTTAGGGATGAGGATCTGGGCAAGATATGCAGTTCTTGAAGAATGAAAAAAAACCGATCTAGTTCTTTTTGGTATTTTAGACTAAATTCTTTTGTTCCTTGATGCTCAATCAAACCCTCTTTTTTTAAGATGGAATCTTCCTCTGGGCTCCCGTATTCGTCCTCTGAGTCTTCTTCTGAGTCTTCCTCTAAAGTCCCATATTCGTCCTCTGAGCCTTCCTCCGGGCTCCCATATTCGTCTTCTGAGTCTTCATCTAGAGTTCCATATTCGTCCTCTCGGGTCCTATATTTGTTCTCTGGGCTCCCATATTCGTCCTCTGAGTCTTCCTCTCGAGTCCTATATTCGTCTTCTAGGGTTTCATATTCGTCCTCTAGGATCCCATATTCATCTTCTAGGGTTTCATATTCGTCCTCTAGAGTCCTATATTCGTCTTCTAGGGTTTCATATTCGTCCTCTCGGGTCCTATATCCGTTCTCTGGGCTCCCATATTCGTCCTCTGAGTCTTCCTCTCGAGTCCTATATTCGTCCTCTAGGGTCCTATATTCGTCCTCTAGGGTCCTATATCTAAATTTCACAATTCCTGAACCCTTTTTATCTTTTCTGTATCGTGGATCGTCAAAATAAGCAAAAATAGTATTTCTACGTAAAACACCCATAAAGGGTATTTCAATAGAAATCCCCAAACAGGATATTAGTTCTTTCTCTTGTTCTTGATGATATTGTAATGGAATGACGAACCTATTTCTTCGCTTTTTCGCCAATAAATCCGAATTATCTTGAAGAATAGAAGGATAGATAAAATTCCAATGGCCGTTGGACATGATTCTATCCGGCGTTGAATAATCAAGAATTTCCCTATCTTTTTTACCAAAAGTATCCAACAGTCTATGTCTTACTTGATCATCATTAGCCATTGAGAGGTCAAAGATATATCTTCCGTCAACAGAAAAAGAATAAGTATTCATTTGATCTTGATCCTTGTGGAGCGAAAAAGACGCTATACTGGATCTGCACATACTTACTGACAATATCCATAAATGGCTTGTTTTTGGTAATCGACGAAGATTACCATATTGATATTCGGGCGCATGGTAAACATCAGTACTCCAGTGCATTTCCCCGTCTGATTCGGAATAAATATGCTTTTGTACCCTTTCTTTAAAATGCAAAGTGGACGTTCCGGCACGAATCTCCGCAATTACTTGTTCGGATTCTACATATTGATCATTTTGCACTAGAATCAAGCTTTTTGAGGGAATATTCACACTATATAGAATATCCTGACTCTGAATAGTTACATGCAAGTCTATATAACATAGAAAAGCAGGCTGCCCATGACGGGTACGTGTGGGGTGAACCAAATCCTCATTGAATTGGATTTTTCCATTCGAAGGGGATCGTACAAGGTCGGCAGTACCCCCTGTGAATACTCCACCAGTATGAAAAGTTCTTAATGTTAGTTGAGTCCCTGGCTCCCCAATTGATTGACCCGCAATAATACCTACGGCTTCCCCTAATTCGACCAGATCGCCATGAGTGGGACTCCGACCATAACATAATTGACAGATCCAAGATGTGCTCCGGCAAGTAAAGGGGGTTCTAATATATATTGGTTGTGCTCGAAATGGTTGTGCTCGAAAGGCAGTTATGAATCGATTGACTAATCCAATTCCAATATCTTGATTTCGAGCGGCAATGCATCGTGAACCGATATATATATCGTCTGCTAATACACGACCAATTAGTGTTTGGACAAAAAGTTTTTCCGTCATCCCATTTTGAGGACTCACAGAAATACCTCGGATAGTACCACAATCTCTTCTACGCACAATAATATGTTGAACTACTTCAACAAGTCTACGTGTAAGATATCCAGCATCCGCTGTTCGTACAGCAGTATCTACAACCCCTTTACGGGCTCCATAGCAGGAAATTATATATTCTGTCAAAGAAAGTCCCTCGCGTAAATTGCTTTGAATAGGTAAATCAATCATTTGTCCTTGAGGATCCGCCATTAATCCTCTCATACCTACTAATTGGTGTACTTGAGATGCATTTCCTCTAGCTCCTGAAAAAGACATTAGATAGACTGGATTAGAAGGATCCGTTATCCGAAAATTCGAATTCATTTCTTGTTTCAAATATTCACTTGTAGCATACCATATCTCAACGGATTGGCGTAATTTTTCTACCGCGTGTACAGCCCCATAATAATAGTGTTTCTCCAAAAGAAAACTCTGTTGTTCCGCGTCTTGGACTAACCATCCCTTAGAGGGTATTGTTAAAAGATCCTCGATTCCTAATGAAATCGATGTAGTAGTGGCTTGATGAAAGCCCAGAGTCTTTATTTGATCCAGTATATGGGATGTATATCCCATTCCGAAATGATCTATTAATCTGCTAATAAGTCGTTTCATAGCAGTTCCGTCTATCTCTTTATTATGAAAGACCAGATTGGCCCGTTCCGCCATACATAAGTACCCCCTTTTTCGGCTGAGTAGGATTCGACAATTGCTGAGTAGGATTCGACAATGGGCCTGAGTCAGTGATTCGAAAATTAAATTAACTTCCTTTCCTTAATCTCAATCTGGATTCGCGCGGCAAAAATGATGATACTAGCGAAATCGGAATGCCCCCCGAAAGGGGCATCGCCGAATCTAACTTCCTTGTTTAGATAGTGTATGAATAGGCCTGACTAAATCCTTGTATGGCTTCCTCTATTTCTCTATAAAAAGAAATATGACCAAGAGTGCTTCGAATGTATATAGAACGGATTTCTTTTTTTCTATTTCCCACTATTAGATAGTGGGCATAAATCTCATGATAAGTCCCCAAAGATTCATATTGAACTTCAATCGGAACTTCTCTTGACCCAATGACGCGTTGATCTAGTTTCCATCGGAGCCACAAGGGACTGTCTAAACTGATTCGTTTCTGTCTATAAGCTCCCAGTGCATCATAGGAACTAGAAAAATGGGGTTCTTTATCTTTCGTATACTTATAATTATTATTATTGTAACTTACTTTTTGATTTGGATAGTTTCCGCAACTATTATATCTATTTGCACAAATACCCCGACGGTTTCCAATCGTTAATACATAAAGTCCTATAAGCATGTCTTGGGTCGGTACGCAAATAGGATCTCCAATAGCAGGAGATAGGAGATTCATATGAGAAAACATAAGTAAACGGGCTTCCGCCTGAGCTTCCAAGGATAAAGGTAGATGAACAGCCATTTGATCCCCATCAAAGTCCGCATTGAAACCCTTACACACTAATGGGTGTAAACAAATAGTACGCCCCTCTACTAAAGTGGGTTGGAAGGCCTGTATGCCTAATCTATGCAGGGTAGGTGCTCTATTCAACAGTACAGGATGTCCCCGCATAACTTCTTGAAGTATTTCCCATACAATGGGTTCCTTTTCCCAAATTTTCCTTTTAGCAATCCTGACATTAGAAGTAGCGCGTTTCGTGATTAAATCGCGAATTACAAATAGCTGAAAAAGCTTTATTGCTATCTCTAGAGGTAATCCACATTGATGTAATGAAAGTGAAGGACCCACAACAATGACAGAACGCCCCGAGTAATCGACCCGTTTCCCAAGCAGAGTCTCACGAAACCTTCCCTCTTTACCTTCAATTACATCTGAAAGTGATTTGTATACTTTATTGTGACCATCCCTCGTTGGTTGCCCGCGGGACCCACTATCAAGAAGTGTATCCACGGCTTCTTGTACCAACTTTTCCTGGCACATTACTAAATCTGCTGGCGCTAATTCACTTCTTTTTAATAGATAGGCAAGGTTGTTGTTCCGACGGATAACTCTCTTATAAAGTTCATTAATATCCGAAGTCACTACTTTATCCCCAGACCTATAAACAATGGGTCTCAATTCGGGAGGAAGAACCGGTAATAAGCACAAAACCATCCATTCTGGTTCTACATTTGTTTGAATAAAATGTTTCGCCAATTGCATGCGTCTAATCAAAAAAACTTTTCTTATTCGTCTTTTTCTATCTTCCCATTCATCTCCACTATACCCCTCGTCTTCTAATTCCTTCCATTCGACCAAGGAATTCTCTATAATAATTCGCAAATCCAAATCTGCTAATTGTTCTCTAATAGCACCTGCTCCTGTCGCAATTTCCCGATTTCGAAATGTTGCAAAGCCTGGGGTAGAAAAAAAGGGAGAAATGCTGTGGTTACAGGATGAAATTTCATCTTCGAATAAACCTCGTAATCGTAAGAAAGTGGGTTTTTTAGCGCTGGGCCTAGCAAAAGAGAAATCGCCGTATACTAGGCCCTCCAATTTCTTAAGGGGTTTATCTAAAAGGTTCGCAATATAACTAGGAAGACCTTTCAAATACCACACATGAGTCACGGGACATGCGAGTTTGATGTATCCCATTTGATATCTTCGTATCCGAGAATCAACAAATTCTACCCCGCATTTTTGGCAAAATCTTTCGTCTTCGTTTTCAGCTACGCTCGCTCGAGAATTTCCACAAGCACAAATTCTGCTTTTTATGGGTCCAAAGATTCTTTCGCAAAACAATCCATCTTTTTCTGGTTTATCGGTTTTATAATGAAAAGTAGAGGGCCTTGTGACTTCGCCAACGACTTCCCCATTAGGTAGGTTTTTGTTAGCCCAAGCCTTTATTTGTTGAGGGGAAACGAGTCCAATTTGGAGTTGTTGATGTTTATATTGGTCAATCATAAAATAGAAATAAGAAAAGAATTTATATTTATTCCGATCAAACTTCCTCCCTATTAACCCGGAAGTTCTTCTCAGATACAAGGAAATGATTCAGTTCTAGAGCCAAAGATCGTAGTTCTCGAACGAGCACTCGAAAAGATTCTGGAGGATCCTCGTGATTAGGTACTCTTTTTCCCCAGATCGTAGCATTAAGTATTCCTTGGCGAGCTATAAGATGATCAGATTTATAAGTAAGTATCTCTTGTAAAATATGAGCAACACCAAATCCTTCTAAAGCCCAAACTTCCATTTCTCCTACTCGTTGTCCCCCTTGCTTGGCTCTTCCTCTAACGGGTTGTTGTGTAACAAGTGAGTAGGGCCCAGTAGAACGTCCATGGATTTTTTCATCAACTTGATGAATTAATTTTAAGATATAGGACTTCCCTATTAGAACAGGTTGTTCGAAGGGGTCTCCTGTTCTTCCATCAAATATTCTACTTTTTCCCGGGTACTCGGGTTCAAATACCCATGGATTTTTTGTTTGTTTACTGGCTTCATATAATTCTGAAAACACAAGTTTTCTTGAAGCCTCTTGCTCATATCTCTCATCAAAGGGTGCTATTCTATAATGTTTCTTTAGCAGATCCCCTGCTAATCCGAGCGAGCTTTCAAATATTTGTCCCACATTCATTCGTGAGGGTACTCCTAAGGGATTGAAGACCATATCAACAGGTGTTCCATCTTGCAAATAGGGCATATCTTGCCTAGGCAAAATTTTGGAAATGATCCCCTTATTCCCGTGTCTTCCGGCTACTTTATCCCCAACTTTGATTTCACGTTTCTGTAAAATATATACACGAACCATTATGTCTAGGGGGTCTCTCTGGATCCATTTCACATCGATAACGCGCCCTCTTCCACCTATAGGTAGTTTGAGAGAAGTTTCTTTTGAAGTGGATACCTCAAGACCAAATATGGCCCGTAATAATCCAGCTTCCGCGATATACGACGATTCGCTCGCTATCTGAGGCGTTAATTTACCTACTAAAATATCGCCAGTTTCTACCCAGGATCCCAACCTAACAACTCCATTTCTGTCCAAATTGCGGAGTAAATGTTCTTCTAGATGTGGTATTTCTTTAGTGATTTTTTCAGCGGAGCCTTGGCTTGTCGTATCCGTCTGAATTTCATATTTTCGGATGTGAAAAGAAGTATAAATATCCTCATATACCAAACGTTCGCTAATTAGTACTGCGTCTTCAAAATTGTAACCTTCCCATGGCATATAAGCTACTAATACGTTTTTTCCTAAAGCAAGTTCCCCACCAACTGTAGCAGCTCCCTCTGCTAAAATTTGTCCTTTTTTAATGGATTTACCCCATGGAACCCGAGGTTTTTGGTGCATACAAGTATTTTTGTTAGAGCGCCGATGGGTAACTAAAGGAATACTTATAGTCTTCCCACTACTTGATAAAAGGATCTTGTGACTATCAGTAGAAATGATCTTTCCCTCGCGTTCGGCTATAACGGAAACCCTCGAATCTAGAGCTGTTTGGCGTTCCAATCCAGTTCCAACAATGCACTTCTCGGACCGAGAAAGCGGAACTGCTTGGCGCTGCATATTAGAACTCATTAAAGCCCGATTCGCATCATTATGCTCAATAAAAGGAATGAGAGAACCTCCAATAGAAAAATATTGGAAAGGAAAAATACTTCTAACATGAATCTGTTCCCATGCAATAGTCAGGAATTCTTGACGGTATCTAGCTGGAACAACCTGTTCTTCCTGAATACCCTGATTCAAAGACAAAGAATTTCCTGCTGCTATCATATAATATTCATCTCTATTTGGTGATAAATAAACCACCTGTTTCTCTTTTTTTTCTTTTGCTTTCTCAGATATTTCATAAAATGGACTCTCTATGGATCCCCACCAGTGATCAATTCTCGCATGAATAGCTAAGGATCCAGTAAGTCCAACATTGATTCCTTCGGACGTGTCAATTGGACAAATACGCCCATAGTGACTCGGATGAATATCTCGGCTCCGAAAACTTGCAGTCCTCCCCGTCAATCCTCCAGGACCCAAACAACTCACTTTTCGCCCATGAACAGTTTGTGTCAATGGATTAGTTTGATCAAAAACTTGAGATAAGGGGTATGTGCCAAAAAAGGTCTCATAAGTAGTTATTAATAAAATCGAAGTTGAAGTTGGAGTTACCAAAGTTTGTGGAGTCGGTTTCGATTGACGTATGAATACTCTACGGATAGTTTTTTGAACCGCATGTTGTAAACGATCAAGAGCCAGTCCGAATTGATCTTGTAACAGATCCGCAACCGAACGAATACGTTTATTTTTCAAGTGATTCATATCGTCATCGTCAAGTATACCCGTTCCAAATTTCATTCCAATCAAATGATCCGTAGCGGCCAATACATCTCGTGGTAACAAGAATGTATTGTTCTGAGGTATATCAAGATTCAGTCTCCGATTCATATTTCGTCGACCAATCCTTCCTAATTCACATTTTTGTTGAAAAAATTTCTTTTGTAATTCCTCACATAAGGACTCCGAAAATACCAGGTCCCCACCTACACAAGCAAATTGTTGATAAAACTCCAAAATAGCTTTTTCTTTTGACTCAATCCTCTTCTTCTCCTTAGCATTCGGGAAAGACAAGAGAATTTCAGGGTAGGAAACATTATCTAGAATTTCTCTTAGATTCGAACCCATAGCTGATGATAGAACTAGAATAGATACCTTTTGTTTTCTACTTACGCGAGCCCATATCCTTTCTTTTTTATCAATTGCTAATTCCGATCTTCCTCCCCAATCTGATATTATAGTCCCGGTGTAGATAGAAATTCCCTTATGGTCTAATTCCGAGCGGTAGTAAATACCAGGACTTAGCAATATTTGATTGATCACAATTCGGTATATTCCATTTATTATAAAGGTTCCTAAGGAATTCATTATAGGAATGTTTCCAATAGAAATGGTTTGCTTTTGCACATCGAAACCAAAAATTAATCTCGCAGATACATATAATTCGGAAGAATAGGTGAGTGATTCATACACAGCATCCCTTTCTTTTATTGAGGGTTCTAGCAATTGATATCCTTTCGCAAATAATTGAAATGCAATTTCGTGATCTGGATCTTTAATTGTTGGAAACTTCTCAAGTTCTTCTGCCAAGCCTTGATTAATGAACCTAAAAAATCCCTCGAATTGGATCTGACTAAATCCGGGTATTGTGGACATTCCCTCATTTCCATTCCAGAGCATCTTAAGTTTCCTTTTTATCGAAGAAAAATTCCATTATCAGCTCACTCTTCATCAATCCCTATGGATCGATCTAGCAATCATGGAATCTATATTCTGTTTACTGAATCACATGAAATTCTAGGGAACTCCACATACGTATTTCATATATGTATTTCATACATATGAATAGAGACAATTACATATGAATAGAGACAATTTTGAGGAAAGTTCGAATTTGCCAGGGGTACAAATCGAATGAAAATGAATTGATAAAACATTCCTAGAAAAAAATTCTGCCACTTAATGATATTCTAATCAGATTGGATGGCAAAGATTTCTCATTTTATCTCCTTTCTATGAATGGGATAAAGCCATAATATAATAATTTATAAGCACTAGAAAGTTTGACTTTAGTTCGATTTAGAATAGCACGCTTAGTTTAATTTCAAAAAAGAATTTGAGGGTTCTTTTTTGTTTCGTAGTAGTAGAATTGCTAGAAAATATAGGATTTCATTGTAGAATCCTAAAATAAAGTAAGTCCTTTTTTTAAGTACATGCCAATCTAGTTATCCACCTCTCCACATATCCCTGCTTTTATCGTAATTTCACTTGGGTGGGCCAAGATGGTCAGGTCATACTCTATATCAGAGCAAATTTCCTTTTTTTATTCAAGATATTTAATGCAATGAAAAATTAAAGCACGATTCCCCATAGAGATATGTACATAAGGGGGATCCATGGATAATAATGCTGTTATGGATAATAATGCTGTTCGGACCTGGAGTTTACCTATACACGGATTAGGCATAAACCCATTCTATTTTATTATGCCATTAAAAGGAAGGGGGGGAGAGAATACTGATTTAAGAGTCGTTCACTACTGCAATTCAAAAAAAAGGAGAATTCTAGTTAATGGTTCCAATTTGTTCTGAATTTTGCAGCCTGTGACTGGAAATCCACTTTTTCTCCTTTTTCATCTCAATAGAAAGAAAAGGGAAGTTTTCTAGTGTTAGCAATGTGTGTTTTAAGATAGAATCCATGGAGGAGAATAATCGAAACTGGATCCAAAAAAAGCAGGAATAGATTTTTGGAAAAATATTGGAAAAAAGTAAGTAGAATTAGATTCAAGATAAAAGAAAGGGGGTTTTAGTAAGAAAACGTGGATGAATACTTGCTCTTTTCTCGATTTTAGATCGGATTTTTTGGCGGCATGGCCAAGCGGTAAGGCAGGGGACTGCAAATCCTTTATCCCCAGTTCAAATCTGGGTGCCGCCTGATCAATAAAATACTTAGGCTTATAGTACTGATCGAACTCGACAAATTCGTACCCCGCATAAGCTGGAGCAAGAGAATAACTAGGCCTGGCGATACTGGATTTTGAGAATCCATAGTTCTATTAGGGTTTGTTTTGTCGGTAGTGGCCCAATCGGCTACCAATAGGGATGAGGTAGCGTTTACTTATTCTTTTATTAATTTGAATTGATTCTTAATTGATTCGATTCGAGAATTTAAAACTACGAGGCTAAGATGTCAGAAATCTTGATATTCAAAGGGCTCCTAAGGGGCATTCTTTTTTTTTTCAATCTAAGATTGAAGAAGGGACTCCACGAAGGAATATCAAGACTTCCTAATTATTATACATTTTATTTATCGTACATCTTATGCTACCTACATACACTAAAGTAAGGGCTACTGATTCCGTCGAGAATCAGATTGAATAGGCTGATCAAAAATCAATTTCGGAGTTGTGGATAAAGTCTCCTCATTCTTTCATAGAATGATAGAAAGCGGGGCTGTAGGGTTTAGGTTAAAAATAAACATAGGCAAGGTAGGTATCCAATAAATATTTATCTATCCTAATTTTATGGTATATTCTGACGTCCTTTGCTTATAAAAAAAGGTAACAAAAGGAAGAAAAAATCTTTCTATTCCCGCGTCTTCCATTCAGGACATCATCCCCGTACTCTTTTTTAAGGAAAAGGGCTATGTATCGTATTTATACTTAATGCTCTCCAATTCTACCAGAAATCCTATAAGAATTTGTTAGGAGTAAATTCCTTGAACTGATTCATCCATAGCCTTAGGGCAGAATCCCTTTTTGACTCTGTACCCTTGATTCCACTATGATTATTGATCAATAGTAGAATAATTTCTTCATAGAAATAGGAGACATAATTTACATGGATATAGTAAGTCTCGCTTGGGCTGCTTTAATGGTAGTCTTTACATTTTCTCTTTCACTAGTAGTATGGGGGAGGAGTGGACTCTAGGGATACTACTAATTGATTGAGTAGTCGAATTGTTGTATCAACTCTTTTCTTTAATTGATCCTTTTGCATTAATCATTTTGCCAAACTTTATTCTTTCTTTCTTTAGTTTTGTTTCACTCCTGTAAGAAACTCTTGTAAGAAGGAGTCGTTCTATTCTACTCTATAGAAATAGAAAGAGCGATTACAGCAATTCATAATTTCTACTAGAAGTGACGAATGGTTAAAAAAGTTCTATACATAAGAAAATTAGACTTTCTTCCACGGAGCTATTCACAACATATCGCACACTTTCCATTTGTTTTATACTCTTTTCTTATTCTTAGAAAAATTTTTATGCTCTTTTGAAGCATCTCGCCGCATGTTTAAGCATGAAAGATTCGCTGATTTTGACTTTTACTTTTTTTCTTTTACTATAGTCTATTCTCATATTATTTTTCTCTCCCTCCATGGATTCTTTCGTGAAGAATTGTCTTCGATTTTTTTATTTTGACTTGATTGAAATTAAGTGGATGCAGTGAAAAAAGAAATTGAATTATACTACTATTTCAATCTACTAATCTATTCTATGTAGATTCAAGATAATATAATAGAAAGACTCTAAAGTGTGGTAGAAAAAACTATATGTAGTTCTTTCTACCACACTTTATGATTCCAACCAGATCCTTTCATTTAAGACTTGGATTTTTCTTTTATTTAATCCCTTTTTCATTTCTTCAATGATTAATTGGAATTCCAATTAATCATTTTGGCTGACTGTTTTTACATAAATAATAAGTAAAAAGGCAGTAGGAACTAGAATGAACAGTGCAGTAGCAATAAATGCGAGAATATTGACTTCCATAACCTCTTTTTTTTTCGCAATAACTCGGGATGTAATCCCATGGAGAGGAAAAAGGGGTATCCTGTAAATTCAAGGGGAGGACTTGCATTCTGATAATACTGAATCAATTCAATATTATGAATATCGGATCTATCAAATCAATTCATGGTTGAGAGTGGAATAGTATAACATAGGAAGATCCCTTATTCATACTAAGACCAAAATTGGTTTTTTGATTGGATTAGGAATTCTCTCTTTTTTTCATCCTTTTCTACTTTTTCTTTTCTATATCTATAACCCACGATCTTTCTTATCTTATCCAATTTCCCTTCCTTTTTCTTATAGTTATACATACAATTATGTATGTATGTATTATATGACCGACTTTCTATGGGTCACATAGACATACAAATAAGCAGTAGAAGTAGAAGTGAGATGGAGAAAAGAGGGCTTAAATAAAAAAAATCGAATATTTTCAATTTAGGAAAAAGGGCGTTTGCTTTGCTTGGTTTTTCTTTTATTTTATTAGGTTACTATCAATATCCACTTTTTGGGTCTAAAGATGAGAGCGGATCCATAAAAAAGGAGTCCGCAAATGGAATGAGAATGAGATAGATTCTTTCCAATTAGTCATTGAACATACACAAACAAAGTTGGAACTACAAAATGGAAGGGGCCTGGTTTAACCCAAAAAGTACTAATTATATTAAATTCACTGTCTAAGAATAAATGAATACAATTTATGTATGGATTCCGATAAAATACCGGTACTCTATTCCATAATCCATAAGAGTCGAATAGGAAGTTAAGATGAGGATGGTATCATCATAAGGATAGAGTAATATCCTAAATTATACTAATCCACGTATGATATGTATTTCTTTCTTTATCAACCGGGAGTAGTGAAAAAAGAAATTCCTATAGGCCTTCCCTCCCTCTTTAATGAAAAATGCGAAATCAAAAAAGTGAAGTAAGGATGCCCCATAGGTATTTGATCCTGTCTCCTGCCCCCTTTTTTTGATGGAAATTTTTTATGGAAAAAGGAAAGATGAATTTACCCATTCATTGAACCCTAGTTCGGGACTGACGGGGCTCGAACCCGCAGCTTCCGCCTTGACAGGGCGGTGCTCTGACCAATTGAACTACAATCCCCGCGGGGTGTATGGCATACCTATACCTATTTTTAAATAGAACCATAAGAAGATTCGATTCGTCTGTCGTACTCTAAGAAATAGACGAATCATATACTACATACCCATATATCGTATGTGGGTATAGTGAGAGTGACATAACTAGTATGTCGCGATTTTTTATCGCTTAAAATGGATGATAATCCACCTTTCAATAAGAAAAACTCTTTTGTTTGTAAAAAAGGAATGAGAGAAATATGGATTAGAAAGAAATTTCCCCCTTTCTCTTTATCCTTTATTTCTATGGATCAGACATTTTTTTTTATGGAAGAAAAAAAATGGATTTAGTTCATATTCACGAAGCCCTAGATTTTTGGGCCGAGCTGGATTTGAACCAGCGTAGACATATCGTCAACGAATTTACAGTCCGTCCCCATTAACCGCTCGGGCATCGACCCAGGAAGAATTTATTCTAGGGTTTTTGATAATCTATGATTAACCTCCTTTCATAATACTCCCTACCCCCAGGGGAAGTCGAATCCCCGCTGCCTCCTTGAAAGAGAGATGTCCTGAACCACTAGACGATAGGGGCATCACTAAACGATAGGGCCATATACAACCGCTCGTCATTATACTATAATGATAGTATGAGCAGTTTTTTAGAATTGTCAATATACTCGAAGAGTATAACTAGATCCAAAGCAAAGAGTCTTTCCTACTTTTCTGTTATGCTTTCTTAGGATTTTTTTTTAGTTGATGGTTAGGTTAATTCACGGATCATCTCCTACTTTTTAGGGAAATTCATTTAAAGGGTATAGAATAAGAATAGATTAATAAAAGGGATTCTAGATTAGTTCAGTACAGGTAGTGATTTGATTGATCTAACAGGAAAAAGAGTCCAATTTGATTTCTTTTTTGCAATTTACACTCCGTGCTTCATTTAGTGTTCAGACCAAAAATGCATGCATCCCACACTAAGTCATAAAATTCAAGAAAAAAATAGAGAAATTTTCAAAAACAAAGAAAAAAGGTGAATAAATAATAAATTTAGTAGAAAAGTACTTTATCGGATTCGAACCGATGACTTACGTCTTACCATGGCATTACTCTACCACCAAATTAAAAAGCCCTTTATCGGATTTGAACCGATGACTTATGCCTTACCATGGCATTACTCTACCACTGAGTTAAAAGGGCTTTTTATTCAATTCCAAAATTAGCCACTTTGATTTCCCATTATGGGTCTACTGCATAATGTACATAATATATGTACATATAGAGATATATGTAGAGATTATATATGTATATATCGAGATCGAGATATAGAAGTTTATTCATGGCAAGGTTCAAAATCTTGAGAAAATCAAGAAAAATAAGAAAATCTTTCATATTCTCTCTTATCACTTGCACAAAGTAGAGGTTTTTTTTTATTTTATTATATAAAAAAATACGTATAATAAAATACGTGAAGAGAGGGTTGACACACTAAAAAATTATGAGTATAGTAGTATTCAATATATTTGAAGAGGGTAAGTTCATAGGTATGTAAACACGATCTCGTACGACTCACTAAACCAAAGCACGAAAGTTATATTATATTCTATTGTTTAGAGGAGGGAAACAAATATGATTCAATTGTTGAATAATATAAGAGAAAAGGCCAAAGGGGCAATAAGAGCTGCTGTCAAAAAAATGGTAGACTTTTTCTTTTTTATCTTTAGGCTATTGACTTTTCACGTGCTCAGAACGTTCTGCAGAATTAGGGACTTTTTTCTTTTATTGGCTGATCTTATGGTGAGATTTTTCTCCATTTATGTTTTACTTCCTATAATTCTAATTGGGTGGGGTATAAAGGAATTCGCGCTCTTCATATACCCATATGGCTGGTTAGTAATTTTCAGTGAGATACTTCTTATCTGTTTTGGTGAGAGATTGAAACTATTTTTAACAGGCATCTCTTGGAAAAACCTTCGAGTTCAAAACTTTTCCATTTTTCTTAAAAAGTTTTGGACGGATTTGTTGAAGCGATTTTTAACAGGTACCCCTTGGAAAGGGGGTACTTGAATATTCTCCAAGGATTCTAGTTGTTGCATTTTGAACAAACTATGTTAGAGTTTTAGCAACAATTTGCTTGTAAAAAGTGGGCAGTAGAATTTATATTGCAGAGTATAAAAATTATTCTACTGCCTGCCCAACAAAAAATAATAAACCATACCCTACATACCTAACTCCTCCCGGCTATGGGTTTTCTGTTTCCGAAGACTAGGAAAAAAGGAGGATTCTGGAACCCTAAGGGTTCGATGGTATATGGATATGAAAAATATAAGATTTCCGATCCTAGCGGGAAAAGGAAGGGAACAGATACCCAATATGATTCTTGAGAGGAACATTTGGTAATGGTCTTGGTCCTCTATGCTTTTTTTATGTGTTCTTAGTTCTATTCATCTTCTTAGATTCTTTTAAACAAGAATCTAATAAACTAGAATTGAGTGGAAAAGAGGGGAGGAAATTAGTAAATGGAGAGGATCGACTAACCAGAGACATTTAGGATCTTCTTTACATCAGGTAAATCCGTCGGGTCCTGTCCGCCTTTCTCTTTAAGTTACGACTCTTTGTTTCTTGCTTCTCTCAAGCCATAGGGAAAGTCTATGATGAATTTTTGAAATTCATCTCACTCTTTCTCTAGGGCTCGGACTTCATGATAAGTGGGGGAAGAAAACATCTTCCCCAATTTCTTTGTTCAGAATTGAACAAAAAGGAAAAGGAAGAAAGGGATTTAAGGGGGCAGTGCTGCCCCCTATATCTCCTAGTGTATATTGTAGGAATAATCAAACTATTCCTTACAGCAGTCTGGCACACTTACGTCCTCGCAAAGCAAATAATGATCATTGTAGTCGTAACCATAGAATAAGAATACGACCCTAATAGAAATGCATACATTAGGTTCATACGCTATTGGGATGGTAAGAAGATATGTATTTTACAGACCAGAGAGGCTATCTAAACCCTAAAATAAAGGCCCGCGATCGAAGTACCAATCGCTCACTGTCATGAACCTTCTCCATTTGATTCAATAAGGGGGAATTAGCCTCCTTCTCGAATGGCTACCCTTGACAAAGGGTAGCGTTGGTATCATAATCTACATGTAGCGGGTATAGTTTAGTGGTAAAAGTGTGATTCGTTCTATTAATAACTGAATTTGAAATGATATACTTAAGGTGTCCTTAAGTTTTTTATATTCCGATGAAAACTTTAGTTCTTATAAAGGATTTAATCCTTTTCCTCTCAATAGCATATTGAGGAAGAATATACATTCTCGCGATTTGTATCCAAAGACTAATGGAAATTGCATCCAAAATACAAATTGGATTATGAGTACAGAGTCGCGAAGCATAATTTTGCATTGGATTAAGTATTCCCATTTTTTAAATATGAGTAAAGGATCTATGGATGAAGATACAAAAAAGTTTATTTCCAATCGTAACTAAATCTTCTTTTGTTAAAAAAGGAAATGGAAGCCTAATAGCTAAAAAACGGTAGTTTTGGTTTACTAGAACCATCAGCATATTGTTTCAGCTCGGTGGAAACCCAATTCTTTTCCTCAGGATCTCTTGAATAAAATTAGGGAACGAAGTAAGTAGATTAGATAGATTTAGTAGAATTTCTATTTCCTACTCTATAGGGATCATCTAGAAAGCGGAGAGCTTTGGTTCCATTCAGATAGAAAAGCTGACATAGATGTTAAGTGGTGAGAATATCCATAAAGGAGCCGAATGAAATCCAAATTTCATGTTCGGTTTTGAATTAGAGACGTTAAAAATAATCAACCAACGTCGACTATAACCCCTAGCCTTCCAAGCTAACGATGCGGGTTCGATTCCCGCTACCCGCTCCATTCTGTATAAAAGGACTATTCTATTTGTCTAGACATGGTAGAGGCCTGTATTCAACCTTTTTCGTCCACCAGTTTCCGGCCCTCCAGAGCGGAGTAGAGCAGTTTGGTAGCTCACGAGGCTCATAACCTTGAGGTCACGGGTTCGATTCCCGTCTCCGCACTTAGCTGTCTGTATAAAAGGACTATTCTATTTGTATGGATATGGTAGAGGGCTGGGCGGTATCCAACCCTTTTTTATTCATTAGTTCCCGGCCCTAGAGGGCCAAATTGAGCAGTTTACAAAGTCACTTGCCCCTACAAGAAGAACTCTCAAGGCTCCTTCCTACCCTGCAGAAAAGAAAAATGAAATGAAAGAAAGGCACAGTCTACCTCCCTTCCCTTTAAAAGCAGTTTGCCAGTTGTTCGTCTCGGTGAATCCCTGATTTAGGGAGTCCTGTTGGCGAGTTCAATTCCCGCCGCCGGAGCCCCCTTTTTTTTGAGTGGGGTGCAAAGGAAGGGTAAGATAGTAAGGGATACGGTATTAGACTAACACCTACTTAATTTAATATAAGTAGTTAAGTAGTCAACTAGACTAAATTTTTTATCATAGTACCTTACTAAATTAAGCTGGCGAGCGGCGGGAATCGAACCCGTATCTTCTCCTTGGCAAGGAGATGTTTT